ATATTTCTCCCAGTGTTGGGATGCTTCATTCGATGTGAAATCAATATCGAAAACCCAGCGTAATTGAAAGGGGCAAAACAAGCAGAAGCAGATACGGATGATAAACAGAGCTTCTTTTTTTTCCTGCTCAAAATAGTTTTTATGGGTCCCACACCATAGGAATAGGATATGGGCGGAGGTAACAGATTGCCCAATGTGTTTGGCCTATTTGTTTCCCTAGCTCCACCCAAAAAGAAACTGTGAGGCAGTTTCAGTTTGGCAAGTCCCCAAATTCAATTGAAAATATTTTTTGAAGGGTGTCGTGTCATAAGGGAGTCGAGGCTGCCTCCGCCTTCACCCAACATCCCTGTAACCTTATAGCTATACTTGGTATACTAGCACCCTACCCCTGCCAGTGCTAACTCCCCTTTTGCTAGGCTTTCGATCTTTCTTACTCATAATCTTTTAGATATGGGATTGCTAGTAACAACTGGTGGTAGAAACGGCTTGACCCCCCCGAGCTCTTGTGGTACAATTTTATCCCTGCGGAACCCAGACTTCTGATTCGGTTCGCGGAAGAGGGGTAGTGGAACGCAGCGGGGCTTGACCAGTGGCTCGTGACGGAACAGGCTGACTAAGCCGCAATCGATTAAACAAATAACCTATTAACCTTAACTTATTTTTCTTTTTTTTCTTTTGTATGTATCCTTGGCTTTTTTTTCTCACTGCCACTTCAGCGTCGTCGTCGCTGGCAAACTCCAGGTAGTGATCGGATCCTACCTACCCCATATTTTGGCTCACCTACTTATTAGGGTAGTTCGTTAGCGTTAGGTTGCTGGATCCTCTTCAGGTAGCCTCGTCGAAACGAAATAAAGAACGAGAGTGAGATATCAAAACTGTCTTCATTTCAAAATGAATTCCTTATCAAAAAATGATTAATGATGCGGATAAGCTGATACCGACTCGTCAATCTCCTCCATACTCAATCCGCATCATATTACTTGCACGAAAACAAGGAACTCGTTAACAAATCCACCCATCGATTTGACAGATTTTTCATCTTTCTATCTGGGTTGCTTACTAATAATAACGGGATCCGGGAAATGAGTGGGGCGCAAAGCCGAAGCCTTAAAAATGAATTGAAAAGGATTTAATTATCTTTTTTTTTCTTTTGTAAATTCTTTTGTATTTGTAGTTGAAAACAATTGGGAGGAATTTTGGACTTTTTTCCTCAGGAGTAATTGAATGACGAGGAGCCGTATGAGGTGAGAATCTCACGTACGGTTCTGTATAGTGACATTGGAGCTGTCGACCATTCCACGACTACACCAAAAAAACCCAACTCTGCCCTGCGTAAAGTCGCGAGAGTTCGATTAACCTCCAAGTTTGAGGTAACGGCTTACATACCAGGTATCGGCCATAATTTGCAGGAACATTCGGTGGTCCCCGTGAGAGGCGGAAGGGTCAAAGACCTACCCGGTGTTAGGTATCACATTGTTAGAGGAACCTTAGATGCTGTAGGGGTGAGGGATCGTAAAAAAGGGCGTTCTAGTGCGTTGCAGAACATTGTCACAACTTGTATCATTGCAATGATTCCGTATCAGTTGTTCTGATATGTTAAATGTGTAGCCGACCCAGCATTGCCAGGGGACTGAAGCCTGCTACTACAGAGATTGATAGAGATTAATTATTATCTATCTATTTGTATGAAACAACTTGGTGTCTAAGGTGTTCTATTCCAGTAAGTTGAGTTTTACCTGAACTCTCACCTAGAAAATCTTAGGACCTCTTTTCCTCTTGGAACAGGTTTAGATTACGACTACGGAGATTCGGTGAAGGCTTTATGCACACCCACTGATTGGATTGATAAACCTACGGACATTCCTAGTAAGATAACTGAATTGCAAGATTTTCTTCTTTTATATCTAGACTTCGACTTATTTTATCCGTGGAATAGGAGAAAACGGATACTCAATGTGCGATGAGTAAATATGATTTGCATCCTAAAAAATAAATGGTTCAAAATCATTTGAATAGTTTCTATTCAATCATGTGGAAAGCTGTATTCGACGAAAGTCGCACGTGCAGTTTGGAGGGAGATCCTCGACTAACCGGTGGATCCACCCTACAATATGGAGTGAAGAAGCCAAAATAGTAGCTTGAGATACCATTGAAATAAAAGAATTGATTGAAATCTGACATATTTATATTTGTAAACTCGTGTTACATCGGAGCAGTGTAGTGAACAGAAAGAAAAATATCGAATCAGATCCAATTTATCGTAATCGATTAGTAAATATGCTAGTTGATCGTATCCTGAAAAATGGCAAGAAATCACTGGCTTATCAGATTTTTTATCAGGCTATGAAGCGGATTAGGTAAAAGACAAATAGGAACCCACTGTCTGTTCTGCGACAGGCGGTGCGCGGGGTAACTCCCGATGTAGTGACAGAAACCAAACGTGTAGGTGGATCAACTTATCGAGTTCCCGTTGAAGTAGTACCGGCAGAGGGAAAAGCTTTGGCTATCCGGTGGTCATTAATTGCGTGTCGAAAACGCTCAGGTCGAAGTATGGCTTTAAGATCGAGTGATGAATCAATGGATGCCGCCAGGAATTCCGGTAGTGCCATACGGAAGAAAGAGGAGACTCATAAAGTTGCGGAGGCTAACAAAGCTTTCGCTCATTTTCGCTAGTTTCGGATTCGTTCCAATCCACAATCTTTCCGTTGTGGATTGGAACCGGGGCACAAACTACCGGGGAATCAAAAAACACTATGAAGAAATGGTTGAGTGAGGAGTCAACGACGAATAACGGGTGTCTAAGCCACAAGTGGGGATCGGCAACTACTTCTTTTTAGGTTGCTAATTATTAGACTCCTCCTAACTTAATAGGATAGCGGGGGGGGGGCCAATGCGGAGTTGCGGAGTGCCTCGCAAAAAGGCTTGACGCGTGACCAGTTTTTCAGAGACTGAAATTGATTGAGATATCGATAAGAAGCCCCCCGAGAATTCTGGGGACTCAATTAATTTCGGTTGACACAGATAGGTTTTTGTGATATATTACAAATTAACAAGCTTACTAGCCTGGGGAATCACTAATTATTTCTCGAAAACCGAAAATTACCATGACCGCAACTTTAGAACGACGCGAAAGCGCAAGCTTATGGGGTCGCTTCTGCGACTGGATCACCAGCACCGAAAACCGTCTTTACATCGGATGGTTCGGTGTCTTAATGATTCCCACCTTACTAACCGCAACCTCTGTATTCATCATTGCTTTCGTCGCAGCTCCTCCTGTAGATATTGATGGTATTCGCGAACCCGTCTCTGGTTCTTTGTTATACGGTAACAACATTATCTCTGGTGCTATCATCCCTACTTCTGCAGCTATTGGGTTACATTTCTACCCGATCTGGGAAGCAGCTTCTGTTGATGAATGGCTTTACAATGGTGGTCCTTACGAACTTATCGTTCTTCACTTCCTACTTGGTGTAGCTTGCTACATGGGTCGCGAATGGGAACTAAGCTTCCGTTTAGGTATGCGTCCTTGGATCGCTGTTGCGTACTCGGCTCCTGTCGCAGCTGCTGCCGCCGTCTTCCTGATCTACCCAATTGGTCAAGGAAGTTTCTCTGACGGTATGCCTCTAGGCATTTCTGGTACTTTCAACTTCATGATCGTCTTCCAGGCTGAGCACAATATCCTTATGCATCCCTTCCACATGTTGGGTGTAGCTGGCGTATTCGGCGGCTCTCTATTCAGTGCTATGCATGGTTCTTTGGTAACTTCTAGTTTGATCAGAGAAACAACTGAGAATGAGTCTGCTAATGCAGGTTATAAGTTCGGTCAAGAAGAAGAAACCTACAACATCGTAGCTGCTCACGGCTATTTCGGTCGTTTGATCTTCCAATATGCTAGCTTCAACAATTCTCGTTCTCTACACTTCTTTTTAGCTGCTTGGCCCGTAGTAGGTATCTGGTTCACCGCTTTAGGCATTAGCACTATGGCATTCAACTTGAATGGTTTTAACTTCAACCAATCCGTGGTTGACAGCCAAGGTCGTGTTATAAACACCTGGGCTGATATCATAAACCGTGCTAACCTAGGTATGGAAGTCATGCATGAACGTAACGCTCATAACTTCCCTCTAGACTTGGCTTCTGTTGAAGCTCCCTCTATAAACGGATAATATCCGTCTGGTTATGTAGCACAACTGGATACCAAATCTCCTAACTCCAGAGGAGGAGGTTTGGTGTCCAATGAGGTGAAGGTTCGTGCGGTAGAACGAATGGAAAGGATGATAACAGCTTGTCACAATTTCACGATTATCAGTTTCCAACCTTGAATTCTGAAAACTATTTGGAATATCCTTCTGCGATTTAATAGATTACGAAGTTTCCTACTCCGATTTGCGGAATGCTTGCAATCCCCCAACCCAATTTTTTTTTTGGATAAAAAAAATTGAGATTGCATTCCTCATTTCAAAGATTTTCTATTGTCTTGTTATATACATAAAGTTAATATGTATGTGTATCAACCGAAGAACCTATCTAGCTTGCTTAACGGATAGATCTCGTTCACGTCCGGGGGGGGGGAGGGCCAACTAAATCGACAGAGGGGGCGGACGTAGCCAAGTGGATCAAGGCAATGGATTGTGGATCCATCACGCGCGGGTTCAATCCCCGTCGTTCGCCCATTTGGGTAATTCGATCCCATCGCTCTGCTTGGAACAGGGAAGTTTTGTTAAGGTGGGTGGGATATGTGTGGGTCTCCCCGACAATAACAATTTAGAATTCCCGATCTAATTTCAGTTTTGGATACGACTATTCACGGAAATCACTAGACTCGTTTGAAATATTTATTCCATTCTATCTTGAAATTTTCAAAATTATTGGTATAATAAATGTGGGAAATAGATAGTCTCTACCGCATAGAATTAATATGAAAAAAGAAAGTAAGGTAAAAAAGGTGGCAAAAGAAAGAGTAGGAAGTCCAGATTTTTCATCTAAAATTTCGGAGTTAGTGGAAGTCGGCCTATTAGACCACTTCTTCGAATCATTGAAAAACCAACATCTCAAAGAATTTTTAATTAGTCCATCTTCCAATTATCAACCTTTTATCAGATTATCTGACTTGTGATTTCTGAGTTCACTATTTTTACGCAATCTGCGTGATTCACTAAAAAGAGATAGTGGCATCACCCTGGAGATGCTGATGCTGCTAACAATACCAATTTCTATGCATTGCTTGAGTGACAAAAGGTCGATCGAAGGAAGTTTTGTATTAGCGGGAGTCATTAATGGGGGTGACGGAGTAATAAAGAAACAAGCAGAAAATTCTGGTGACTTCTCCCGCGACTGCTTCCCCCGATTCGAAAGATCTTTATCTGTTGGAAGGAATGGAAAGAGGGGAATACCTGTTTCCCACTACTTAGATTTGAACGAAGATATTTCTGCAGGTTCAACGAGAAAAGAGAAGCAAGTTCGTTATGATGCGATGATTCCTCTGGTTTCCGGTAGATGGGAGGCATGCATGGTGAGGGATTCACTCCTTGGCAGAGATATATCCAAGGATGAGACTGAAAGGATTCAAGCATTTCGTAGGGATAGGTGTTTACAAGATTCAAGTAGGTTTTTCAAATTCTATAACTATAGGGTAGTTTCTAGAAACAACCAAAGTGATTTCGATTCGCTATTCTTTTGGGAAAATCATAACAAGCGAGATCTGGGTTGGTTACAAGCAACACAATTGAGAAACGACTCATTAAGTCCCGTAGTATTAAACTCCTATGACGAGGCGTTACTTGAATCCGGAAATTCAGCAGATCACCGGGGGGATGGATTGGGATTTTATTTCGAGCGAGAAGCCTTTTCCAACTTGTCTTCATTTACGTCTCGTGAAAAGACGACGTCGTTTCGTGGCTGTATATCCGGATTAGATTGTGACAAAAATGGGGAAGAATTTCCCATTCTACACACTTATTCACAAATGAAAAATGGATTAATAAATCGACTCACCAAATTTCTCTCGATAATTGAGAAATCGAATCTGATTTTTAGTGAGGCAATAGTTATTGACGTCAGTAATAGCGTCAAATCTGGGAAGGGATTTCCATTGAAAACGAAGGGTGACATGCCGCTTACTCAAATATCTGGCAAAAAACTTGGGCTAGCGAGTAGCAGACACCTCAACCTCAATGAGATTCTTCCAAACTATTTTCAAATATTTCTAGGTATACCTAGAAAAATAAGTAATCGAAGTGAAAATACTACTTTTTCAAACCAATTGAAAGAAAAGGGTAACATACATTCAATATATTCTTTAGTTAGATTGTATGGACGAAATAGAATCATACCTCTCTACTCGACATACATTTTTCTTTTCTATGACTATTTCTGCGCATTATTTGCTGAATATTTCTTCCAAATCAAATATCGGTTGGATGGCTGGACAGGGAGCGGGGAGTACACCGGTGTAACAAGAATTGCAACTGAATAAATAGTATTGAAATGGAAAGATAACGTAGAGCGCCTATTGAACGAATATATTACCTTTCAAATTGATGAGTATAAAAATGTCCAGTCAAATGTGCATAGATGGCTCGATACGACCGGGGATTCGTCTCTTTTCCCTGTCGGGGAAGTCTTAAAGTGTGACTTGGAGGAATCAATTTGCCGTGTAGCAATAATAAGAAACGAATTACTGAGTAATATTGGTGTCAGTCTCGGTAGTAACAATCAACAGAACGAAAAAGATTTTCATCGATTTCTTAATGCTTTTTTTCTTTATAAAATGATTGTTGCTGAGGTTACTCGCCAGAAAGCTTTGATATATACCATTGATTATTGCATCGAAAAATTGAACGATATAGATCTCGAGAAATTGAACAAGATAGATCTCATGAAGCTTGATCTTCTATCAAGTTTATTCGATGGTTACATTGACGAACAGATACTTTTCCTCAAAACAATTCTTGAGAGAAAAAAGAGTTTATTCACTGAATCCAAACTGTTAATGAGTAAGAAATTGGTAGGCTCTTCGACCGAGCTGGAACCTGCAGCGAATCCTACTTCTCTCGGGTTGCCCCGCATCGAATCCATCCGAGCAGGATTTTCAAACGATGCTCTTTCCATTACGGGGAGGCAATTTTGGAATCCGTTTCTGCATGATTTAAACCGTGGGGGAGGTTCAACTAAAGATATTGGTGGGAATATTTCGAGATACATTTCCGATCAGGTTAATAAACTAAACTTTCTAGACGACTCACCTATACGGAACTGTGCTGGAAGCAACTTCATTCCGAAAATCAAAAGGGATTTTGTTATTGGGAGATGCAACAGTAGTTATCTCAACGTCCTAGAAAACTTCTATGCGGGCTCCGAAGATGAAACCATCTCATCTAGTATCATCTCAATTATTCATCCCCAACTGTCGGATTCGTTGTCATCCAATTTATCGAGACAGACAGCAGGGGAGGTTGCCGGCCACGTACCCACACCAATTCAATTTATTTTGTCTAATCTGCATGAATCCACAGCATTAGTAACTCATTCAGATGGACTTTCCAATTCTGTTTCGGATCTAAAGAGGTTACTGGCGAGTTTGAACTCATCTCCTCGTGAAACGATAGAGTCATTTCTATATTCGTGCAGTAGCGCTGGAGTTTATTTGGGGAAGACGTCGATAAACTCCGATTCGTCGTCGGATCAGCGACCCCAATCTCGTCCCAAGAATCTGGTATTGGATCGGGTCTATCAAAAGAATTTGTCTATTAGGTATTTCTGGGAACCGGAAGAAATGGAAACATCTTACTGGTCGCTAAGACTCCCATTATGCAACGATGTAACATCGAGATCTCTAGCAGAATCGATTGGAAAGGAGGTTGCGCGCGAAGATACGGACTACGCGGATCACTCTATCCGGAGAGAGGCTATTCGTCCATCCCACTTTATCAATTTCAATGAATTATTAAAAGATTTGAACAGATATAAGATCTCTTGGATCTTTTGGAAAGACAATATCGGTGAAAAATGGAGCTTATTTAGAGATTATATACCTTGGTTTTTTACCCCCACCTGGTGGAGATACTTCTACGATCCGATTAGAGAAACATATCCAGAAATGGTACTTAAAATAAGTTATGACTCAAATCATAATTTCCCCAGAATTTCTAAAAGAATTGCTGAGGATGTAGTAAATGGCGCGAAAGCCTATTTAATCCAAAGACTGCAAAGCCTAGGATTGAGTTTTGACAACGATTCTATCAATACTATAGTATCCGAGATAGGTCTTCTTATTTTCGAAGAAATTCCTGATGAAGCGGAGATTCTACATTCGGGAGGATGGTCAGTATCTCAATTTTCCAATAGGTCTATCTTCTATTACTTCATTCTTTCAGTATTAATTGTTCTTGCATTATTCAAACACCCTTTGTCTGCCGTTTCGGGTTTCAATTCCTTTCATTCATGGAAACGTTTCAATACTATTGAATATCTAACAGACCCAACGCGTGGATCCTATTTGAAAGAGGTAATGTATTCCCCTTCGACAAGCTAAATGTCAACGAGAGATCTACTAATCTATTCTTTGAATAGATTCTTGAATTATGTAAATAATATAATCTTTTTCTCCTTTGTGAAAAATGAACTCGATTCATGGATGTTTCATAAAGAAAGCTCCGATATCCTAGATAGTAAGAAAGAACTACTGACTCAACATTTAGTGACGAATAAAATTATTCATAGGTATGTGTCGAAATTGAATTCCAACTATGATTTATTGAGCGACGAGATTTCTCATGAACCTTATCCACAAGAAAGATCTAATGTTTTGGCATACTTACTTCAATTCTGGCAAAATGATCTATTGAGTCACAAGATCCGTAAGTTGGATCCTGCGGAGAAGTGGGCTTTTTCCGCCCTCGAGAGAAATATTCTATTTTCAGCAGCAACGGGACGAAGAGGCAGTCTACTAAATATGCCATGTCCTGACATACCTATCTCACTCCAATCGGGATTATTACCATCTAAAGGAATTTTGCTAGTAGGACCCATAGAAACTGGCCGATCTTCCATTATTAGAGATGTAGCATTCGATTCCTACTTTCCAGTGGTGAAACTACCACTGAAGAAGCTGATATACAACCGATCCTTCTTTAATAATGCACGTGGAAATTTCATCTCGAAAGAAAGCGTACACCGATTAAATTTCGTTTTTGAAATGGCGAAAGAGATGTCTCCTTGTACACTATGGATTCAAGATATTCATGAATTGAATATTCATCGTTCGTATCATAAGCTAGAAGCTGATCCCAAATTCTTACTTTGCCAAATATTGAAAAGTATTGGTGACAGGCGCAGCAATTCCAACATCCGCAGGAATGTTGTTATCGCTACGACTCACGTACCTGCGAGGATAGATCCAGCTCCAATAGCTCCGAACCGGTTAAACTAATTAATAAATTTTCGAAAATCCAACGGGTATCAACGTCACAAAGAATTGTCAATTCTATTACGTATCAAAGGTTGCGAAATGGAGGCTAATCCGCCTCTTCCCCCTATTGAAGGTACTGGGTCTGGAACTACGGGTTATAGTAAACGAGATTTACTCCTTCTTGCTAGTGAGGCGTTATTAATAGGTACTTCCAAAAGAAGTGAGATTATATGCAGCGACGCAATTGAATTAGCTTTGCATAGACAACATTCGACTGCTAGTGATATGGGCAATGGGATAGAATCCGGTTCTGAATGGGAAATCTTTTCTCACGAGATAGCGGAAGCTACTTCAAAGAATAGTTTGATAGATACTTATCTCACAAATACAAATATTGGTCGTAACGCGTTAAAAATGCGATTTTATTATTTGTCTAACTGGTATGTGGAACCTTCAATAACCAAGTCAACATTTAATGAATTCACTCTATTTTCGCATATCCTAGGGATACTAGCTGGATTAGTAGCTCGCGATTCGCTCCAAATGGATATGAGAGAGAAAGAAAATTTCATTGTTATCGACAAACTCGTAGAGAATGACTTGAACCTAGCTTGTGGTGTACTAGAAAACCTCTTGACTAATTTCTCACGTTCAGAAATTTGTAGAGACGAAAGTCGACACGGTAATAGTCTTTCCTTTTCCGTTCCTATCGCTAAACCCAAGTATTGTTCAGGTGTAACCTCTACAAGTCGTTCTTCTAAATTTATGAGAAAGGGGGGATTTAGCAGTCTAACCGACTTCGAACTGCAACAGTCACCCGAACTAATAAACTCAAGTCCAACGGAAGTGTCGCGTGAGATCACTTGGTCCCATAAGGCTTGGCGTCTCCGTTTCCTGCGAAGCGGGGCTTATGAATTGATGAGGGTATTATCTGAACCCAATCATTTGTATAATTTAATTCTCCTCTACCAAAATCAGAATTATATACCCCAACAAGATTTCGAATTCAATAATATTAGGGGTGACAAAAGTCAATGGTGTGAGAAAAGCGGATATCTATTCAGTTTTGAAAAATCTGCGACTAATGTGACAGATAAATCTATTAAAAGATTGGAAAACCGGTTGGATAATATGTTGTTACGCGAGCAATTTCTCAAATTGGGAATATCCGGCGACTCATCTAATGAATATGAAACACACTGTAATCGATTCGATGAAACGACTCGACTCTTCGGGGGGCGCTTCATCTGGGACCCCATGCTTCTGTTCCAGCCAGATCCTAACATTCCTTCCTCGCGTCGCAGCTTGTTGCCGACGAAAGAACTGGCGCGTAGGCTTTACACCATTTACGGCATGAGAAGGCAGCACCTTAATAAAATGTCAAATAAAAAAATTAAAAATTTCTTTCTCTATCGTGAAGATAATCCGAAATTGAAACCTGACTCATCTATTAAGCGGTGGGATAATCTCCCCTTGGATGAAGAGGAGCGAGATTCCGAATACGTCAAAGAAACTTCCTCTATGGATATACATCTGCAATATCCGCAGATATTTAGTCCCGCTCGCTTTGATTCCTACGTGGTGGCAGAAGATTTCCCAGAGCGATTTATTCGGTTTAGGCTTCTGGTTCACAGAAACAAATGGATGAGGCGAAACCGTTGCCCATTTCAGGATTTTCTTATCTATAACATGTTGCTTGAAATTTATTACTATCTATTCAATCCGTTCTGGTTTGGTGGGGCGTCACTGGATCGAGCGACGAAACAATTTTTTCATGAAAGTTCATAGAACAAATCTCAGATACCCCTCATTCTGTCTAGATCTCTAGCAATATAATTAGAAGCCAAATCAGTAAAAGGAAGGTCTATATTTTCCTTTTACTGATACGAATCATTTTATTGCAACATCTTAAATGGTTAAGGAACTGAAGACCATTTCTTATATGAGTCTTTTATAAGTCTTTCTGCTTAGAAAGAAGATTGAGAGGGAGCAATAGCTTATTCCGTAGGGATTTTGCAAAACAGCTTTTCAACATCACGCTTGGAATAGATCCTTTATTTCATAAAATTGTGGATTTATCCCCAGATGACTGATTGATTCGCTCATTCCAATCGCTCAATACACCGGAATTGAAGTGGGGGTCCCCAAAAACGACCTCTGAATAGCCAGGGTCCTTGCCTTGGGGTATTCAAGGGGGGGGGGGGGGGTAAGGACGCACAAATCTTTTTTCCCTCAATTGTTAGAGCTGGAAATAAGCACGATAGTGAATCATTCACAGGTTGGTGGGTCATGGGCCAACGCAATTTGATTTGGCATATGTGGGAAACACAACTATCAAATTACTAGGAATTACTGACGTAGATTCGAACGAATCTCCCCGGGTAGGATTCGAACCTACGACCAATCGGTTAACAGCCGACCGCTCTACCGCTGAGCTACCGAGGAAAGTGGTAGGGGATTCAGTCCCATACACACTCGGAGACCTTTGTTCTTCGAACCGCTTCTAAATCTGTAATACGTTGAGCTTTCTCCGACATTTCGTGAAGTAAACTTCGCGTACACTTTAACTCCCATTATAAGAGGAGGCGGCGGCGATAGCAATCCCATTTGAATGGAAGGGTCCCCGAATCATGGGAGAGGGGGGGGGGGCAATTGATCGAGGTCGAGATCAACCCCACAAGCCCCCCACGATCTGTATCGATTAATCACCAATTAGTACTTTCTATTCCCCCCCCTCCAAGAAGCATAGTAGAATAGCCGCAGGATTCTCCTACCTCATAGAAAGAAGTAATATCTTTGGGGAATAGAAGGAGCAAAAAGGGGAGAGATAGGGATGGGGAAGATGAACAATAGTCGGGAGAAATGAACACGAATTGGAGCTTCGCGAAACGAAAATAGCAGTTTACGGCAAGGGCGGGATTGGGAAATCAACAACTAGCTGCAACATATCGATAGCTTTAGCTAGACGGGGGAGACGGATACTACAAATCGGGTGTGATCCCAAACATGATAGTACCTTCACTCTCACGGGATTCCTAATACCTACAATTATAGATACTCCACAATCAAAAGATTATCATTATGAAGATGTGTGGCCCGAAGATGTAATCCATAAGGGTTATGGTGGGGTAGATCGCGTCGAAGCCGGCGGACCCCCCGCAGGGGCGGGCTGCGGGGGATATGTCGTGGGAGAAACGGTGAAGCCATTGAAAGAATTAAACGCCTTTTACGAATACGACATTATTTCATTTGACGTTTTGGGGGACGTAGTTTGCGGGGGCTTCGCTGCTCCACTGAATTATGCGGATTACTGTATCATTATAACAGATAATGGATTCGACGCCCTTTTTGCAGCAAATCGCATCGCCGCATCGGTCAGGGAAAAGGCGCATACCCACCCCTTACGGCTAGCCGGTTTAGTGGGAAACCGGACATCTGAAAGAGACCTAATTAATAAATATGTGGAAGCTTGTCCCATGCCCGTACTCGAAGTATTACCTCTAGTTGAAGATATTCGTGTTTCTAGGGTAAAGGGAAAAACTTCATTTGAAATGGCTGAATGTCAACCAAACCTGAATTTTGTTTGTGATTTCCATTCAAATATAGCGGATTAGACTCTATCTAAGCCGGAGGGAATCGTACCACGAGAAATTCCAGATAGGGAATTATTTAGCTTACTTTCCGACTTTTACCTAAATCCCAATTCCGGAAAGAGGGAGAAAACTCAAAATGATCAGCAAAATACTCTGCATGATCAACGAGATACTTCACTTGGTTTTACGATTATTCGACACTGAAGAGGCTACATCTTCGCATATACATACACACATATAAATCTACACCTCCCCAAGGAAACACTTTCACGAAGACTCCCGAGATTCCTACTTTTGAGTGCGAAACTGGTAATTATCACACTTTCTGCCCCATTAGTTGTGTAGCTTGGCTATACCAAAAAATTGAAGATAGTTTCTTCCTAGTAGTAGGTACAAAAACTCGTGGTTACTTTCTGCAGAATGCTCTTGGAGTCATGATTTTTGCAGAACCTCGTTACGCAATGGCAGAATCGGAAGAGGGAGACATCTCAGCTCAGTTGAATGATCAGAGGGAATTAAAAAGAATTTGTTTGCAAATAAGAGACGATAGGAAACCCAGTGTTATTATTTGGATCGGCACCTGTACCACAGAGATAATAAAAATGGATTTGGAGGGCATAGCACCCAAATTAGAAAAGCAGCTTGGAATACCGATTGTGGTCGCACGGGCAAATGGGTCGGACCACGCCTTTACCCAGGGGGAAGATACTGTATTAGCGGCTATGACACATAGATGTCCAGAGTATAATCATCGTACCACGGGCCGACATGGAAAAGACGTGGCTAAGCATGACGTTGCTCCAAGCAAGAAATTTCTCGACGGAAAGGGTAAGTCAAGTAGCTGTAATTTAGTACTTTTTGGATCTCTGCCCTCGAGTGTCGCTTCTCAATTGAATTTGGAATCAAGGCGTCAGTCTGTTTCTGTGTCGGGTTGGCTACCCTCGCAAAAATACACCGAACTCCCCGCTTTGGGGGAAGGCGTCTACGTCTGCGGAGTGAACCCTTTCTTGAGCCGAACGGCGACAACACCAATGCGTCGGAGGAAGTGCCAGTTGGTCGGGGCGCCTTTCCCTATCGGTCCTGATGGAACACGCGCCTGGATCGAAAAAATTTGCTCAGTATTTGATGTAAAACCAGATGGCCTGGAAGAAAGAGAGAATCAGATATGGAGAAATCTTAGCGATTACCTTGAAATAGTAACTGGTAAATCCGTCTTTTTCATGGGAGATAATCTATTGGAAATTTCTCTAGCAAGATTTTTAATTCGATGTGGGATGGTTGTTTACGAAGTAGGTATTCCCTACATGGATAGGCGATATCAAGCTGCTGAGCTATTGCTTTTGCAACATACTTGTGAGAAGATGAAGAAGCCCACGCCCCGGATTGTTGAAAAACCCGACAACTACAGTCAGGTGCAGCGTATGCATGAGCTACAACCTGACTTGGCAATTACTGGAATGGCCCACGCCAATCCCCTGGAGGCTAGAGATATAGATACCAAATGGTCAGTCGAATTCACATTTGCGCAAATTCATGGATCTGTTAACGCTCGAGACGTCCTCGAGCTAGTTACTCGTCCATTGCGACGTAAAAGTGATTCTGTATCAGGCTGCCGCAGCTTATCGAGACAGACGGTAGATGTCTAATTAAGCTGTTGTCGAAGAAGTAATTGTTGGAAATTAGTAATTAATCATTTAGTAATTAATCATTATGAAGAGTTATATAGTTATCTATAAAAGTTCTTAATCAAAAAACTTGTTCATTTCATTAGTTCTTTTTTTTTTTGTTTTATGATTGAGAAAATAAATCCCAACCTCTCTGGTCAAGTTTGCGGTCCAAATAAATCTGTAATTGATTTTCCAAAATCATTTGTCTCATTTCACATTTGCGTGTATAATGTACGTGGTATCGATACGGGCATTGGAAGAGTGGATATTGAGGTGGGGGATACCACTTGAGGGGTCTAAATGAAGAGGGGAAAGTGTGAAGGTTGGAAAGCAAATGGGCCAGCAATTCCGTACATCAAAAATACTACAACGAATATAAATATAGATATATTGAATACTTCGTCACTAACTGGGCTGAAATCGACGAGTCCTTATATACTTTTTGGCCTATACTACGGTTTACTTGCTACACTACCTGTGGGACCTTCCCAAATTTTATGTATGAGGTCCTTTCTTTTGGGGGGAAATATTGGTGGTATCGCGTCTTTGAGTGGTTTGATGCTAGCGCAGCTGGCAACTACGGCATCAATATATTGCTCACCAATCTATATATTGTTATCGAAACCACATCTACTAACCATCGTTGTAATACCTTATATGGTTGTATTTTGTTTGACAATTAACGACTTACCGAATTATCGGAGTTTGCGTCCCGTCACCTCGTTGCGCGATTCGCGAGTAGTAAGTTTATTTTTCAATAGCTTTTTGTTTCAAGTCTTGAATCCCATTCTACTACCGAATCCCGCGTTGACAAGACTAACCTACCTGCTTTTCCTTCGCTATAGCAATAATTTACTATTTGTAATAACTAGTTTCTTAGGTTGGTTAACTGGCCACATAGCGTTCAGCTACTTGTCCAAACTACTTCTGATTCGTGTGAAAAAAGATTCGCCAATAACATATCTATTGGTAAAACGTGCTATCTATTCAACTTTTAGTATTGTTTTTGTAGTAAACGCGTTGATTTATCTGGGTAGAGCTCCGGTGTCTTTTTGGACCATAAAGTTCATGAATGAATCCCATGATAAAGAAATGTCTTTTTGGGAAATTGCGGAGTACCCAGACTTTTTGTGGTGGTTTCTCAAGCCGTGGCCTACCTCTTTCTTCGATCCCTCAAGAGGGAATCGAGGTAATCGATTCATCAAAAACAGCCGATCCGATATAAATAGCAGCTTCTACAAGGGAAAAACATCTACATATTTCTTCAAGAAGTGTTTAACTGATGGGAAACAGAGATTATGCTTCGCAGCGTTGCCCAGTTTGTCAATTTTTGAAAAATAATTGGAGAAATCTCTAATTGGGTCCCATAGGTTTGCGGGGACCTATTCCTCATATCGAGGATGGATTTTACATAAATTGGTAAGAAATAAAATTTTTCAAAAAGAATTAATAGATCGAGTCAAATTATTGGATACTGGGTCTCCCTTTTCGAAAGCGATGGAAAGAAAAATTCGACTGGTAAATGGGGGCAAGAGAAGAGTACCCCACGTCTACGACCCTTTTGCAAATAGTTTACGCGGGCGGATTCCGGTCCCGCAAACATTTTTAACGGGAGATGAGTTGGGTTTGACCAGATGGTATTGGACTGAGTTAGAGACGAGGGAAAAAGTTAAAAGGGGAGGAGATGCTGCTGTAACTAAAAAGAATTTCATCGAGGATTGGATTTCTCTGAATAATGGGAGATTGAGGCGAGGAGGCAAAAATCCTCTACCGTGGGAAACTTTGCCAACAAAAGCTCGACGTATGTTCCAATTTATGTTCAAAAACCGAGTTTTGTACGATTATGACGTACAAAAGATTCTCAGGAAGGTAAAATCTCCGTCCGGGCCCGTTGTCACTTGGGGAGAAATAATGAACCTGGATCCCGAGGATCAAGCATTATTTCTGACCTACATGAAACAAGAAGAGAATTGCTACAAATTCGATCAAATTTTCTTGTCAAATAGATTTGCGATAAGCGGCCGGAAATGCCCCGCAAACCCAAAGAAAAGGGTACGCACACTTCACAAAATTGAGGATCTGGGTGCAAATCTAGCTCGGAGTAACGAGTTATATTTCGACACCGAGTTTGATTTTCCGGGGGCAGATGGCGATATCCGTCACAGAAAATTGCGGAATGTTGGCTTCACCTTCGCGAAGGGAAAACCCAGATCAACGAAATTAGTGAAACGATATGCAAGAATATCTGACTTCCGTCGGAAATTCCTGAAGGGGTCCATGCGGTCCAGGAGACGAAAGACATTGCTCTGGAAAACACTTCAAGAAAAAGTGCGTTCGCCTTTTTTCCTTAGATTAGTGGAAATACCAATTTTACTTCAATTACCCGTTGAGCAGTTAACGGGTTCGAAGACCGAAAAATCGTCGACTGGTTCGAAAAAGATCACAGATTACCAATTTGGGCAGCAATTAACTACTTCCTCGTTGACGAAGAAAACTTTAAGTCAGTCTAAACTTGCTCGTTCAGCTGTAGCGGCTAGATCAGACATAGGTCCCATTCATAATGGAAGAGGCTACATGCTGGTTTTTCAATCGAGATTTCGAAAGTTTATAAAGCTACCTGTACTTATAGTTTCTAAAACTATTGGCCGTATATTGCTTCGGCAAAATTCCGAATGGAATAAAGACTGGACGAGATGGAGAAAAGAAATTCACATTAATTGCACGTTTGATGGTGAGGAGTTCTCGCAGGATCAACTCCCCCCTCGCTGGTTGAGAGAAGGTATACAAATAAAGATTGTATATCCGTTTCGGCTGAAGCCCTGGCACTCCAGTGGGGATAAACAACGACTGACTCCTCGGAAGAAATATATGAAAGCTGACTCTATTGGGGATCAAGAATCGAGAAACAAACGGAGGTTGAAACAAAATAGGCCTAGATTTACTTATTTAACTGCTTTAGGATATCAGACAGATATACCTTTTGGAAATATCCAGAAACAACCTTCATTCTGGAGGCCTGTGAGAAAGGAACTGATTCGAACTTGCAGGGAGGGATTTTCACTGGGAACCAAGCAAGCCTACCGTTTTCTCGATTCCAAATTCAATTTGGGAAAAATGTTGAAACCAAGTTTAATGTTACTGAAAGAGTTCAACCTGTTTTTCAAGGCTGGAGGAGTCTCAGCTGACTCCGTCTCGACTTATAATGCTCGGATACGTCCTATATCCACCGACGATACAAAGAAAGTAGTAGAATTGAATTTAAATTTTGATAAAGAAAGAAATGGGGGATCCATTGATATTGGCGAGGAGGTGCAACCAGCTAGTGATATTAGTAAGCAATTAGTTACTCAAAAATCAACTAGTAAGAAATTTGTGGCGAATAATTACGTAACCGGATTACCAAATCCGCCAAACGGGGGGGTTGACCTGGATCAACCGGACGCTGAAACAACTCAAGTTGATGAATTAACTTTAGATTGCGGGTTGGGGGATACAGACCTCGCCAATTTCACAAAATTCGATGAGGAAGAATTAACAGGTTTTAAGGAAATGACCTCGAAGTTATATATACTCGTTGCAGAAGCAATCGATAAATCGCTTTTGGTTACATCAATATCGTATCTAAAAGTTAACAGAGATTTACGTTATTACTTCGATGAACTTGTCACGTTGCGCGCGCAACTAATGGAAGTAATTAATACTACTATTCGGGAAACAGATTTAGGTTTCTCCAGATCGAAAAATAGATTGTCACGGTTTGGCAAAACTCAATGGTTACCTCAAGCTTATCTCTATAACAGTATTTGGGATCTCGGCGTGAAAAGAAGCTTAAACCTGAATTTATTGGTGACTGGTAGCAAGGGCAATCGTGAGAAAGGGTTTAAAAACGACGGGGGCCCGAGTGCTAAATCGAACCCTTACAAGTCTGGGCAACCTTTGGCTTATTCGGTAGATTCCCCCAGGCTTTCGACTGGGTACGACTCAACTACATCAAGCTCAAGTGAAATAAGTAGTTGCACAGATATCTCGTTTGATGATGCGACTAGTAAAGTTGCAAAGGAATTTCTCAGTGAACAGGTTTTGAAGTGCATAGAAGAATGGGGATTTTTGAAGAAGTTATGTGATCTAGACGCCAGTCATTGGAATAAATGGTTGGATTGCTTCTCTGAATACAACTTGCCGCTAACGCTGTGGCGCGACGTAGCACCCTACAGATGGAGAATTAGTTCCGATTGCTTGAACGAACAACTCAATGATTTCGAAGAAAAAGTTGTAAATGAACGAGAATGCCACGTCCTTCGAGGTGAGTTACACAGTTATTCTATATATGCCAAAAAACCCTTACTTAGGGATCGAGTTAAAAATCTCAGTAGGCTTCGCAAACGTAGATACCTATTACAAGGTCTCATTGATTTTGTACGAAATGGGGATATGCAAAAACTTTCCATCCGACGAGATGCTGCCGCGCAAAGATTTCGCCGCGAAAATCGTATTTCGAAAATGACTGAAGTAAGGGGGAGGGGGATGAATAGATTCCCTGACTTCCGCACTTCCGATTCAGAGATCAAATTCAACTCTAAGTTTGATTTGATGCCGTGGCTAGTTACAGATTCTGCAAGAGCGAAAGCCCTTTTTAGGAAGAAAATAAAGAGGTCAAGAGATCCTATTTTAAAGGATAATACTACATACGGCATAGCACCAGATATAAATCGTAGATTCCAAAAAGTATCTGATGAACTGTACGAAATAATGCTAGATGAAAGGGAAGATGCAGATTACCTATTTCGGTGGAAATGGAAGTCTGAAGCGAAGCTAGAAAATTTGAGAAGCCTAACAGCTCTCGCAAGAATGTTAGGAGATGACCGCGATCTCGTCACACTTTGTGCGAATACCTGTGTGGATTCGGAGCTATTAGACCTATATCTCGACGCAACAACAAAACTTGGTCTTTTCTATGACTTGTCTATTCTCTCGGCTCATCGTCTACCAGTATTATTTGACGACCAAAATTTGGTATACAAAATAATTAATCCCTTGTTGAAATTCAAGTCTAGGTTGAAAAACAGAGTCAAGAAACGGATATACGGAAAAATATACAGCGATACTTATATCTCAAAATTGTCACTTATAGCCACAGAAGTAAATAGAAAACGGTCTCGCACTTACAACCTTGGAGATCTCCTGCTTCCGCGACGTCGGCGGGAATTTCGATTCCTCCGATCTCTGCTAATGTCGAAGTCTACGAAACCGGGAGCACACTATCTCGATTCCGAAATTGATCCCATATCGAAAATTGAACGGACCCGCAATAGCAAAGAATCTGAGCCTTCAGAGCTAGGGGAAGTTCAAAAAGTTAAACGATTTCTATGGCCCAGCCACCGTCTAGAGGAATTAGCTTGCACTGGTAGATTCTGCTTCAACACTACTACTGGAAGCCGATTCGCGACACTTAAAATTCGTATGTATCCCATTATTCGGAATTAGCAAGAGTAAGGGGGTATGAACCACAAAACGAAGATTTCAACAGATGTGTAATTAATTGAAAATACCAAAACGGAGGTATTTCCAATTAATTACACAATATATATATATATATATAACGTGAATCGTGACAAAAGCTGTGACTGTTCGTGGATGAGACATAGATACCCACGCCTACCTGATGCGGCACTGTGCATCACACTTAAAAAAATTGGACTTCGTTTCGTCCAAGGCGCTATTGCTGCAACTGCCGACTAAACAGCTTATAATCGATTTGAGATGGAGCAAGCAATCGTAATTATTATCATTATTACTACGGATAAACAGAAATCTATTGACGCGCAGCTAGTCGGTGGGAGCAGAGGTACTGGGTTCACCGCTTCCCAAATTCACTATTTGACTCATCAGATTTTGAAGCTTACTTTCCACCTGGAATCACACTCCGAAGACTACCCATCCCAAAGAGGTTTGCGAAAATTACTCGGTAAACGTAGGCGTCTTTTGATTTATCTATCCGATGAGAATACAGCTCTCTACACCAAAGTTGTGAAAAATTTGGGTATTCGGGGTTTAAAGGGGCGTTAAAAATTGAGCAGAGGTTTGATATTTCAACGTGTCGTAGTTGGCGCAGCTTCTTCCGGCGAAGCTAGATCCTGCGATATTTACTGGAGAGGAAGTAACTCACGGGTATGCATCTTAAAGAATTGGATCCAGTTACAGTAAGCATGGGCCCTCATCATCCATCTATGCATGGTGTTCTTCGGCTTGTTGTTACCTTAGATGGCGAGAATGTTGTTGATTGCGAACCAATCTTGGGATATCTGCATCGAGGAATGGAGAAAATTGCTGAGAGCAGGACGATTTTGCAATACCTCCCGTACGTAACGAGGTGGGATTATTTAGCCACTACGTTTACCGAAGCAGTAACGGTCAATGCGCCAGAGAAATTGGCAAATATTCAAATCCCCGGAAGAGCTAGCTATATACGCGTAATCATGCTTGAATTGAGCCGAATAGCTTCGCATTTGCTATGGCTTGGACCGTTCCTGGCAGATATTGGTGCACAAACTCCATCTTTTTACATATTTCGAGAAAGGGAAATGATTTATGACTTGTTCGAGGCTGTTACCGGTATGCGAATGATGCATAACTACTTTCGCATCGGAGGAGTTGCCGCAGATCTGCCTCATGGATGGGTAGACAAGTGTTTAGACTTCTGTCATTATTGTCTCCCAAAAATTCATGAATATGAGCGGCTAATTACAAGGAATCCTATTTTTTTGAAACGGGTAACGGGGGTAGGTTTCATCAGCAGACAAGACGCTATCAGTTGGGGTTTATCTGGACCTGTATTACGGGCCTCGGGAGTTCAGCGGGATCTTCGCAAAGTCGACCACTACGAATGTTATGACAACCCGGATTGGCAGATTAAGTGGCAAGAAGAGGGAGACTCCTTAGCTCGTTATTTGGTGCGAATTGGTGAAATGGAGGAATCAATCAATATCATTCAACAGGCGCTGAAACTTCTTCCAGGAGGTCCATATGAAAATTTGGAGGGTCGACGTCTCGTTCAACAAAAAAAAGAAATAGACTGGGGTGGTTTCAATTACCAGTTCGTTGGCAAGAAATCTTCTCCCACTTTTAAGTTGCCTAAACAGGAGCATTACGTAAGAGTAGAAGCTCCCAAGGGAGAATTAGGAATCTTTTTGGTTGGAGATGACGGTGTTTTTCCTCGGAGATGGAAGATTCGCCCACCCGGTTTTATAAATTTGCAGATTCTTCCCCAATTGATAAAAGGAATGAAGCTCGCAGATATTACGACAATATTAGGTAGTATAGACATCATTATGGGAGAGGTTGATCGCTGAAATGGCAACTCATATCGAAATTTACAGAAAACAATTAGTTCAATTATTTAATGAGTTGGAGTTTGCAGCAACCTCCTTTGAATCAATTTGGATTCTAGTTTCTACTCTCATTTTAGTTATGGGAGTCACGTCGGGGGTACCAGTAATCGTGTGGCTCGAGCGAAAGGTGTCTGCGGGGGTGCAGCAACGTACCGGACCGGAATATGCAGGTCCGCTGGGAATTACTCAATCTTTGGCAGATGGAATCAAACTTCTGTTAAAGGAAGACATTATTCCATCCAAAGGTGATGCTTGGCTATTTATCACTGGACCAGCCGTTGTAGTCACACCAGTCTTAATAAGTTATTTGGTAATACCCTTCGACCAAAATATCGTTTTATCTGATCTGGGTATAGGTGCTTTTTCCCGGGTCGCTGTTTCAAGCATCGTACCTTTGGGTCTTCTTATTGCGGGGTACGCCTCAAATAACAAATATTCCTTTTTAGGTGGTCCCAGGGCTGCTGCCCAATCTATCAGTTACGAGATACCCCTGGCCTTGTGTATATCATCTGCATCCCTACGTGCGATTCGCCAAGCATTAATAATAAATGGAAACTTACTAGTTAGTAGTAAGTAGTTTAAAAATATTACTAAGTAATAAACCAAATAGTTAGTTGGGTGAGATCAAACGGCGTTTTCGCAGTTACGGGTTCAAACCCCACACCCCACGTACGGGCGTAGAAGCATATCCGAGCGGTGAATTGAACATCGCCTCACCCCAGGTCTAGGTTCCATCCAGGCTTGACGCGGGAACACAGGTATCCGTTTTCTGCCTCCCCTTAGGATTAGATGAAAGTGAACGGTAAGAAACACCAATATGCGCAAGAGATTTGTTAAGCAGAGAGGGTTGTATTGGGAAGGAGGGGCAACCAGAGCACTGAGATATATAAAGAGTTGGAAATTGAAAATTTCCATCTGCCTTTCCTAGTGTTTCCGCACATGAGATACCCTCAGTCTAGGTAGGGACGGCTGAGTAGTGCATCCAAAAGATTTCAGTCTCGAGTATAGTCCTGTTCACTGCGACGATAACCATTTGGAACGAAGTAACCCTCATAACAGTTTTGGTGATCAAAAAATCAAGTATGAACTTTTTTCAGTTTTAGCCTAGAGCTTGCTGCAACAGGCACATTGCCGAACTAGTCGATCTGATTTTTCCTTCTATCTCCAGATGGAACTAAAATTAATTTCATCTCTTTTTTCTATTCAGAGATGACAAAGATATATGTTGAACTTGAGAAGTTTTGCAACAGGTCGCAATTTGGAAGAAGAATAAATAAATGAGGTTGGGATAGATTCAGAAGCAATTGCCTCGTCGCGGCAAACGGAATCCCATCAATTTGAGTTGGTGATTTTCATTTCAGCCACAGATGACGACCATGCGTCATTAATCCCTCTCTATGAAATTGATGAGGAGCCGTATGAAACTCCAATTTCATGTACGGTTTTGGATTAGAGGCGGGGGTCGCCGCCGACTACCCCTATCTGGTAGCTTGAGTACGGTTGATATAGTGAAAACACAGTCTAAATATGGTTTTCTTGGATGGAATCTGTGGCGTCAGCCCATAGGGTTCATAGCATTCTTTATTTCGTCATTAGCAGAATGTGAGAGGCTGCCTTTTGATCTGCCGGAAGCAGAGGAGGAACTGGTAGCAGGTTACCAAACCGAATATTCAGGAATAAAATTTGGTCTATCTTATGTTGGTTCTCACTCAAATCCATTGGCTTCCTCGCCATTTGTAACAATTTTATATTTGGGTGGATGGGATTCCTCAATTCCTTTCTTTGAAAATCTTGGACGAGATTTTTCATTTCCAAATTCTAGCGGTGAGTCGTTCGACGTGTTGGGGCCAGGGGTGGGTATCATCACTACATTATCAAAATCTTACTTATTTATATTTATCTCTATCTTAACAAGATGGACTTTGCCTAGAGTAAGAATAGATCAATTACTAGATCTTGGATGGAAATTTCTTTTGCCTATTGCCTTAGGAAATTTGTTGCTGACAGCCTCGTTTCAACTTCTGCTAATAAGCTAACCCCCTTCACTTCAGTTTCAGTTCAAGTTAAATCTGTTTAATCTAATAAAAAAGAAAAGAAACAAATATGCCGTTTGTTTCTTTTCCTGTACATATAATTTTATCTGTACCAGAAACAAGTAGCAAGTTGGGTTCATCTATTCTATGTTTCCCACACTAATTGAATTTCGAAGTTATGGGCAACAAGCCGTAGAAGCCGCGAAATATATAGGTCAAGGCTCCGCGGTTACTTTAGATCACTCAAATCGTTCACCCATAACTGTCCAATATCCGTATGAAAAAATTTTATCATCCGAACGATTTCGTGGACGCATCCATTTTGAGTTTGACAAATGTATTGCTTGCGAAGTACGTGTCCGAGTATGTCCGATCAATCTGCCGGTCGTAGATTGGATCTTGATGAGGGACATCAAGAAAAAACGGTTGAAAAACTATAGCATCGATTTTGGAGTTTGCATCTTTTGCGGAAACTGTGTCGAATACTGCCCAACCAATTGCTTGTCAATGACTGAGGAATATGAACTTTCCAGCTATGACCGTCATGAACTAAATTACGATCAAACGGCTTTGGGGCGTTTACCTCTTTCCACATCCCAAGATGTTTCAATTCAAATGGTTTCGACTTCGTTAAATTATTTATCCAAAAGGTTTGAGGGTGAAAAACTTGATACCTAATTAGTCACCTGTAAATTAATTGGATTTTCCGAAAGGTCAATTGATTGATTTGGTTATTCATAACTAAAAAAGAGAAAAAGAACGAGTATGAGGTAGAGGTAGAAATTTCATAAAATATTGAAGTAGTTGTGTCCAACGAATCTATCTGAATTAATTCATGAATTTATTTTGTCACTAATAGAATCAGGTATTTCACTAGGAAGTTTGGGCACAGTATCATTTGCTAATGTGGCTCATTCTGCTTTTTCCTCGGGGTCGGTTTTCACCCGTATATCCCTATCATACTTCGTATCGAATGCTGATTCCGTAGCTGCCGCACAACCGCTTGTCTATGTAGGAGCTATAAATGTGTTAATTGTGTCTGCTGTAATGGTTACCGACAAGCTGACGCGATCCGATTCCGCCACTCGGGGCGTGGGGTACTTTACCGTTTCAGGAGCTTGTGCAGCCCTCTTTCTGGTATTGGTTAATATGATTCATAATACAAAATGGTTTGACATAAATTTCATCAATCAATCGGAGATTCTTTCGCCAAATACACCCAGGACTGACGTTCACCAACTCGGGTATAAATCACTGAGTGAGTTCCTAGTTCCGTTCGAGCTTCTTTCAATACTTCTTTTAGTTGCTTTGGTGGGAGCAATTAACCTAGCGCGTGACGAAGACACAATTACAACTGACAAGAAGTCATCTTTTTCATCATCTCGTAGTAATTCTCCATTTCTCTGATTAACCCTAACCCCCTCGACTAGAAGTAGGAGAAAAAGAGTTGCGAAAAAAATTGACTTACCAACATTTTTGGGGAGGACTCCAATAAATCATGTTTGAACACGGACTAATTTTAGGTGCTTACCTTCTGTGTGTCGGATTTCTCGGCTTAATTACGAGTAGAAATATGGTTAGGGCACTTATGAGTCTCGAGTCAATTTTTAATGCGGTTAATATAAATTTTATTACATTTTCAAATTTTTTTAACAATAAGCAAGCGGGGGGGGAGGTATTTCCAATATTCGTGATAGCCGTTGCGGCTGCCGAGGCCGCCACTGGGTTAGCCACTGCCCTTTCTCTTCAGCGAAATAGGAGATCTACTCGTATCGATCAGTTTAATTTGTTAAAATGGTGATTGATAAGTACATAAATTGATTTTATCAATCTAATCGATTTTTTGTTTTTGTTCAACTAGAACATACTTGTCTATCAAATTGTTTCGATACCTTCTTCTACCTCGTATTTTGGAAATAGCCAACTTATCCTTTTGGAGAAAGGGGACAAGTTTTCAAAAAAAAATGGGATCTGATCAGATGGATTTGAAAGTCAATAGAAATATTTTACTTGGTGAAAGAAATATGTATTTGCGTGAGGGACGAGGGGAAAAAAGTTTTACTTCAACTTTTTTACTAAAAAAAAAAATTGGTATACGAATTCAATAGGAGTAAGTAAACTCAATGGCACATTCAGTGAAAATCTATGACACGTGTATCGGTTGTACCCAGTGTGTAAGAGCATGTCCTACGGATGTGTTGGAAATGATACCCTGGGATGGGTGCAAGGCAAATCAGATAGCCTCCGCTCCTAGAACAGAAGATTGCGTGGGTTGTAAAAGATGTGAATCTGCCTGTCCGACAGATTTTTTGAGTGTACGTGTCTACCTAGGGGCTGAAACCACTCGCAGTATGGGTCTAGCCTACTAGTTAGCTAATGAAACAGTAAAAATTAATTACTAAGTTATTTTGACTCGTACTCGAAGCTTCAAGATTACGAAGTCCGAGTATGAGTCGTTGTAATTGGCCCACGCAGTTTCCCTCGTATCAAAAATTATTTTTTATTCATGATGAGTAATGTACCTTGGCTAACAACGATCGTTCTCTTTCCAATTCTTGCCAGTTTCTTGCTTCCAATTCTGCCTCGTGATGGAAACAGAATTATTCGATGGTATACCCCGGGCATTTGCATATTGGAATTCTCGCTGATTACTTATATTTTCCATTGCCACCTCCAATTTGATTCCCAATCCATCCAGTTAATAGAAACGTCCAACTGGATAAACTCCATTCATTTCCATTGGAGATTAGGTATTGACGGACTTTCCATGAGTCTTATTTTACTTACGGGTTTTATAACTACTTTGGCAACCCTAGCGGCTTGGCCGATCACTCGTAATACACGGCTATTTCATTTTCCGATGTTAGTTACGTATAGCGGTCAAATTGGGCTGTTTGCTTCCCGCGATATCTTGCTTTTTTTCTTCATGTGGGAGCTGGAACTAATTCCAGTCTACCTACTTCTATGCTTATGGGGCGGAAAAAGACGTCCATATTCGGCTACGAAATTTGTTTCATACACAGCCGGCGGCTCCATCTTCCTTTTAGTAGCAGCCTTAACCTTGAGTTTTTATGGAAACGGGGTACCCTCTTCCGATATCCAGGTTTTAATGAGTAAGTCATACCCTATCCCGTTGGAAATTGCTCTCTACCTAGGCTTTTTAATTGCCTACGCGGTGAAATTGCCGGTGTTCCCCTTTCATACTTGGTTGCCAGACACTCATGGAGAGGCACATCACAGCACATGCATGTTACTAGCTGGGGTATTATCAAAAATGGGAGGATATGGGCTGATTCGAATCAATTTGGAGTTACTGATTCATGCGCATTTTTTATTTGGATCATGGCTGATAATGTTCGGAGCAATTCAGATTGTATATGCTTCTCTAGCTTCTATGAGTCAGCGTAATCTCAAGAGAAGGATAGCCTACTCATCAATTTCTCATATGGGTTTTGTAGCTATCGGGATTGGTTCTTTGACAGACGCGGGTATTAACGGAGCCATATCGCAAATGATTTCTCACGGCTTAATTGGCGCGGCGCCACTTTTCCTTGCAGGTACTTGCTGCGACAGAACGCATACTCTCCTTCTTGATGAATTGGGGGGAATAGCAACTCCGATGCCTAAACTATTTACCATGTTTAGCGCGTTCTCGCTGGCATCTCTTGCTTTACCGGGAATGAGTGGTTTTGTATCGGAATTATTGGTATTTCTGGGAGTTGTTACCAACGAGCAATACTCATCTTTATTCAAAGCGGAAATTACGGTGCTAGAGGCAACTGGTACAGTATTAGCCTCCATCTACTTGTTATCCATGTTACGCCGAATGTTTTATGGCTACAGGTTGTCCAATGAATCAAATCCTTATTTAATTGATTCTGGTCCGAGGGAGGTATTCACCTTGACCTGTCTCTTCCTACCAATACTAGGTATCGGTTCGTATCCAAATCTAATTTTACCTCTACGGAATAGTGAAGTGTTCTCAATATTGTTTTCATATTCGAATGTGGGGTAGGGGGTGGGGGTGGACCCAACTCAAATAAATTACAATATTACCAATAATTTGATACGGAAAAATAAATTATTTGGTTTTCGGTTCTTACTTGGTAGAAAAGTTCGCCAATTCTAATCGCGCCAGCAATACTTATATACGATACGCTTGTCATTTTCCAACTGTTTATGCTTGCAATCGCTAGTACGAATAAAAATAGACTGGGATGGGGAAACAAAAACAGACAAAAAAGTGGATGCAGCTACTTCCTGCTCATCTGTTAAATGTTTGTTTTTGTCCCCCCTCCTTTCAATTATTTTCCCCACCAATTTTTCTTTTGCTTACCCAATGAAGCCGAAAACCCAGTGAACTAAACGCGTCTATCTCCGATTTAGTAATTTTCAATTTCGTTGTTTTTATATTGGCCATCCGTAGTTATGTAATCCAATTCCCAACAAATTGACTCCCAAGAAGCGAACCCAAACTGAAAGAAAACCTGTAGATGCTGCCGCAGCTGGCCCCTCCCCCATCCACTTGTTGGTTATCCTAATATGGAGGTAAGTAGCATGTATTGACCGAGTTACTAGCGCCCAAGTTTCTTTAGGGTCCCAGCTCCGATAAGATCCCCGAGCTTCATTAGCCCACACCGCTCCGGAAAGTATACCAATGGTTAATAACGAGAACCCTAAGCCTATAATTTGGTAAGCCCATCTATCTAATCGATTAATTAATTGACATTTCCTTGAATTTGAGGGTGGTAGGTGAAGAAAACTCCGTGCATCAGTTCCGCTACGAATGTTTGGTGAAGTACCACACTTGTTGCAACTGCGTCTTGAATCGGAGACGGAGTAATTGTCTACTTCACTGTAAGAAATACTCGGTAGAGATATTGCCGACGAAGATCCGCACAACAGGGTTGCATAACTCGATGGCGTCGTACTTACATGCGTCGTCGACCAATGAGACTGCAAAGCAGGTACTAAAGGCGTGGATTGCTGCATCTCCCCAGGAAGACCTAGAGTTGCAAAGGCGTGAGTCAGCATAGCACCCGGCGCTGTAATTGCACCCGACAACCCATTTTGATTCCTGACTTCCGAAATTATGTATAATAAAGAGAAACTCCATGAAGGAAACATCGATGACTCGTACAGATTGCTCGGTGGTAGATGCCTAGTTTGGAACCAGCGGATTACTGAAAATTCCGTCGTACGGGGAAAAGCAATTGCCATACTCTTCTTGCTAAGTTTACTTGACTTATCAGATTCATAAAATAAATTGGTCGGATTCGGCGACGTAGCGGAGAAAAGCATCAAAAACGAGATTTGGATAAAGGCGAGTTCGATATAGGTATACGTCGTAATGAAGGGAGACCAGTAAATTATTCCAATTTGATTTGATCAGATTCAAATCAATTACTGGCGAAATAATATTTTTCTTTTTTTTTTTCGCACAAATGGGAAGAGGGGTAAAACTGCCGCTTCCATGACTCAAATAGAAATTAGGTACCAATTTCTATTGATTTGAAAAGTATACCGAACCGTAGAAAATACTTATCTATATTATAAATGAATAAAATATATCTACATGTTGGTAGATGCTTTTTACTTATCTATTTGGTAGATACGGATGTAAAAGTTGGGAAATTTCTCAATGCCGCTACTCGGATTCGAACCGAGATGCTCTGGCACTGCTTCCTAAGAGCAGCGTGTCTACCTGTTTCACCATAGCGGCTTTTTGTAAAGAAATATATGTAGGTATGAAACTATTTTATATCAGTTTGGGATGGCACGTCAACGTCTAGTTATGGGAAATGTAGAAGTATACCGACAAATTACTATCGAAGTAGCGGGAGATATAGAGGTTAGGTTCTCTTGTAGTAAATTACCTCAACAGATAGAATACCAATTTAACAAATAAATAATTAATGAAATTAAAGTAGTGCTAGCGCTGCCATGTAATGGCAGACATATATATATATATATATATATATATATGTAAGTCTATGTACATATATAACGGAATATGGCGCAGTTTGGTAGCGCGCCATCTTGGGGTGATGGAGGTCACAGGTTCGAATCCTGCTATTCCGAATGGAGATAGAGTCACTAGGTGTGTGAAGTAGTAGTGATACAGGTTTGTTGCCTCTCCAGGCAAGCAATTGACAAACTGAAATGCATTTAGATTTAGATGGAAAACCTTTTGCTCTCCCGAGATCTGTGGGAGAAACTCCGAGAGGAAGAAAGAAGCAAAAAATAGGTTTTTTTGACTTATTCTATCTTTCGGAGTCATCTGTTTCTTCCCCGTCCACACTTCGAAGAAAAGTAGAGTCCTTTCTCTTTTTTTTTTGTTGTCCCGACTTCTATATGTCCCCACCTGCCGGAATGAAGTAGCAGCTACCAACTAGTTAGCCGTTAACTCCTGCAAAATCAAACCTATTTCACGTTTCGACTCGTTGCCCATCGAGTTCGATATTCGTTAATCAAACTTACTTATGTCGTAGACGTAATTGAATAAATCACTACCAGCGAGTGTCAAAGCCGTCAAATAGAATACTTCAAATTTATAATGAAGTATTCTATATCATAAAGTGGGGTTTTTTGTTAGCCTTAATGCACCAGTACCGATTTGTGTTACATTTCCTTCTCCGCGTCTCGGAGTTTTTCATGCAATCATTTACTCCAAAAATCTACCTACCCATCTATCTATATAGATAGATATATAGATAGATAATACGTTTTCAAAGGTGACGGGAAAGAAGTACTCCTAGTTTTTCTAGGAATCTCTTTTCCGCGCCATTTTTTCCGTTATGTAGTAAAAACTTCTTGAACGACCGGTTAAAATGGATTGGGCCAGGGAAAAGGCCCTTGACGCCACTCCTACGGATCTAGTTTTCCATGCGTGATTACGAATCTTCTTCTTCGATCCAGAAGTTCGTTTTTTAGGAACTGCCATATATCTAGTATTTCTTTACAACTAACTCAGAACTATGTTGATACGTACCAATAGAATGGATATAATAAAGAGAACGAAATAAAAATCAGCATGGGCAGAGATAAATGGAGAAGCAATGAAGTTCTATGCTGTTACATCAATTTTCTAAGTATCTATTGACTCAGTATGAAAAACTAGCTAGGATTTGCCTATTTACCACCGAATTGGATGGAATCAACAACGAATCGGGTCATATTTTCTCTATATCCAAGAGTTCGTCATGTTTTCTTCTTGGAGTGAATCTTTTGTATCACCAGTTTTTTTTCGAAGCAACCGTGTAAGATTCTGCCTCTGACAACAGCATCATTCAACCACGGATAGCCAAAATTGATGCTAGATCCGTGACGAATAAGTAAGACCCGATTTATCGATATTTTTGTATTGGACGTCAACACGGGTCGAACTGGGGCGAAGTGCCGAACATCGTGAAATCTTCCCTGTTCTACTCGGAGTTGTTTACCGCCGATGTCAATTATTGCATATTTATTCATCCTAATTTTCTCTTTTTATCTCTCCATTTTCTTTTTTTAATACTAAGAAACAATGAGGGGGTGATTTGCAAACCCATTCAGAATCGAATTGTCTGACTTGAATAAGTATCTTGGGCGTCTTTAAATTTTGTCAAGCTTTTCACATTTTGTTATAACATGAAACTAAAAAAGTGTACAGGTGAGTTTTTTTGTCTAATTAAACACTAGTTATATCATTTGCATATATTCTATTTCATACTGTTCCCAGATTTTTATTTTCGACTCCCAACCAAAAGAAGTTGAAAACAACAACAAATTTAATTTGGATTTGATACGGCCGTGGAACTCTCAAATAAATATGCTTGTCTCATTCCCCTGTGTCCGTTGGTAGCTTCTCGTTTGACCGGATCTCTATCGTTTTTTCTTCCAGAAGCTACAAGAAGCTTACGTCGCCTGTGTGCAGCTTTCAATACTTTCTCGTTAATCACCGCTATGTCTGTATCCTTTGCCCTATTTTGGCAGCAAGCTGCGACTCACTCCATCCAGCAGTATTTGTGGGCTCGGATTCCAAAAAGTGATTTTCGTCTGAAAATAGGTTTTCTGATTGATCCCCTTACTCTTGCCATGTCAATATTAGTTACTACCGCAGGTATTTCAGTGATGGTTTACAGCGATAGTTACATGTGTCACGACTAAGGATACGCACGATTTTATGCTTATCTAAGTTTGTTTACCGCGTCGATGTCGGGGTTAGTTTTTAGTCCCAACCTGATACAGATTTACGTATTTTGGGAATTAGTTGGAATGTGTTCCTACTTGTTAATAGGTTTCTGGTTTGCGAGATCAAGCGCCGCAAATGCTTGCCAAAAAGCCTTTGTGACCAACCGCATAGGAGATTTCGGGTTGCTGCTGGGTGTATCAGGCGCCTACTGGATAACTGGTAGTTTCGAGATCTTTGAATTGTGTGATTGATTTTCTGAATTGAGTAGCAACAGCGTCATCAATCCGATCCTTGCTAATACAATTGCCCCTTTACTTTTTTTAGGTCCGGTTGCCAAGTCCGCCCAATTTCCACTTCACGTATGGTTGCCAGACGCCACGGAGGGACCTACACCCATATCGGCTCTCATCCACGCAGCTACTATGGTGGCCGCCGGAATTTTCTTCACAGTTCGAATTTTCAGCCTTATTTCCGTATTGCCCCTGACAATGCATATTATCTCTTGGGTGGGCGGAGTGACAACCTTGTCGGGCGCCACGCTGGCTCTTGCCCAGAAAGATCTGAAAAGGGGTTTGGCTTACTCCACCATGTCTCAGTTAGGATATATGGTACCAGCTTCGGGTATCGGTGCTTCTCGACCGGCTTTGTTTCACCTCATTACACATGCTTACTCGAAAGCTTTGTTATTTCTGGGCTCTGGTTCGGTTATCCATTCCATGGAGAAAGTGGTTGGATACTCTCCCACTAGAAGTCAAAATATGTTTCTCATGGGTGGCTTACGAAAACACATGCCAATTACTGGAACTACCTCTCCTTCGGGCACTCTCTCCTTGTGTGGCATACCCCCACTATCCTGCTTCTGGTCCAAGGATCAAATTATTGCAGAAAGTTGGTTGCGCTCCCCTTATCTCGGATTAACAACTTCTACTACAGCAGGGCTTACCGCGTTTTACACGTCTCGTATCTACCTTCTCACTTTCGAGGGAAATTTCCGTGCCAATCAAACAAGTTACGTCGGCTTCAATACCTTTTCCCCATCCGAAAATATTATTACTTCATGGGGTGGGGCTCGACCGGAATCACTTGCCACACAAGCAAGTGGCAATGTTACATCTACAACAGATATGGAACGAAGTGGGGTTGCAGAAACGGGAAACCTCGTCACCCCGCCTCCCACCGAAAGGGGTCCAATTCGTGAAAAGGCGATTCAAAATCATTCCGAGCGAAACTTGCTATACCCCCAAGAATCAAATTTTTGTATGATATTGCCTTTGATTGTCCCGGCAATACCCACCGCATTTGCTGGGTTGGCAGGAGTTGACCCAATCCAAAAGGGAACTGGTCCGGACCTTTTGTTTGATTGGCTGATTTCTATTCCCTCCTCTCCCGAAGTTAATACACATCTGAAAAATTTGACAGAGATATTAACGAGCTCAACCCCTTCACTCAGTCTATCTCTCATTGGATTATTAATTTCCTTCAAGATTTATGGACAAACTAATAAACTTGTTGATACGAAATTTTTTGAAAAATTCAAATTAATAAATGAAAATTTATTAAATACTTTTGTATCTCTCGTCAGAAACTGGTCCATAAATCGAGGTTATATCGATTATTACTACGATACCTACTTCGTCAGAGGTATAAATTTCGCCGGCAAGTTGGTTTTGTATTTTGATAAATGGGTAATCGATGGGTTTATCAACGGAACTGGTGTATCAAGTCTCTCCGGTGGAGAGGGTATGCGACGCGGAAAAAACGGCAGAATATCTCATTACCCACTCGGATTATTAATTGGAGTTATTTTGCTGGTGTCGGTTGTTGATTTCCCAATCCCGCCCTTGCCGTAAACTGCTATTTTCGTTTCGCGAAGCTCCAATTCGTGTTCATTTCTCCCGACTATTGTTCATCTTCCCCATCCCTATCTCTCCCCTTTTTGCTCCTTCTATTCCCCAAAGATATTACTTCTTTCTATGAGGTAGGAGAATCCTGCGGCTATTCTACTATGCTTCTTGGAGGGGGGGGAATAGAAAGTACTAATTGGTGATTAATCGATACAGATCGTGGGGGGCTTGTGGGGTTGATCTCGACCTCGATCAATTGCCCCCCCCCCCTCTCCCATGATTCGGGGACCCTTCCATTCAAATGGGATTGCTATCGCCGCCGCCTCCTCTTATAATGGGAGTTAAAGTGTACGCGAAGTTTACTTCACGAAATGTCGGAGAAAGCTCAACGTATTACAGATTTAGAAGCGGTTCGAAGAACAAAGGTCTCCGAGTGTGTATGGGACTGAATCCCCTACCACTTTCCTCGGTAGCTCAGCGGTAGAGCGGTCGGCTGTTAACCGATTGGTCGTAGGTTCGAATCCTACCCGGGGAGATTCGTTCGAATCTACGTCAGTAATTCCTAGTAATTTGATAGTTGTGTTTCCCACATATGCCAAATCAAATTGCGTTGGCCCATGACCCACCAACCTGTGAATGATTCACTATCGTGCTTATTTCCAGCTCTAACAATTGAGGGAAAAAAGATTTGTGCGTCCTTACCCCCCCCCCCCCCCTTGAATACCCCAAGGCAAGGACCCTGGCTATTCAGAGGTCGTTTTTGGGGACCCCCACTTCAATTCCGGTGTATTGAGCGATTGGAATGAGCGAATCAATCAGTCATCTGGGGATAAATCCACAATTTTATGAAATAAAGGATCTATTCCAAGCGTGATGTTGAAAAGCTGTTTTGCAAAATCCCTACGGAATAAGCTATTGCTCCCTCTCAATCTTCTTTCTAAGCAGAAAGACTTATAAAAGACTCATATAAGAAATGGTCTTCAGTTCCTTAACCATTTAAGATGTTGCAATAAAATGATTCGTATCAGTAAAAGGAAAATATAGACCTTCCTTTTACTGATTTGGCTTCTAATTATATTGCTAGAGATCTAGACAGAATGAGGGGTATCTGAGATTTGTTCTATGAACTTTCATGAAAAAATTGTTTCGTCGCTCGATCCAGTGACGCCCCACCAAACCAGAACGGATTGAATAGATAGTAATAAATTTCAAGCAACATGTTATAGATAAGAAAATCCTGAAATGGGCAACGGTTTCGCCTCATCCATTTGTTTCTGTGAACCAGAAGCCTAAACCGAATAAATCGCTCTGGGAAATCTTCTGCCACCACGTAGGAATCAAAGCGAGCGGGACTAAATATCTGCGGATATTGCAGATGTATATCCATAGAGGAAGTTTCTTTGACGTATTCGGAATCTCGCTCCTCTTCATCCAAGGGGAGATTATCCCACCGCTTAATAGATGAGTCAGGTTTCAATTTCGGATTATCTTCACGATAGAGAAAGAAATTTTTAATTTTTTTATTTGACATTTTATTAAGGTGCTGCCTTCTCATGCCGTAAATGGTGTAAAGCCTACGCGCCAGTTCTTTCGTCGGCAACAAGCTGCGACGCGAGGAAGGAATGTTAGGATCTGGCTGGAACAGAAGCATGGGGTCCCAGATGAAGCGCCCCCCGAAGAGTCGAGTCGTTTCATCGAATCGATTACAGTGTGTTTCATATTCATTAGATGAGTCGCCGGATATTCCCAATTTGAGAAATTGCTCGCGTAACAACATATTATCCAACCGGTTTTCCAATCTTTTAATAGATTTATCTGTCACATTAGTCGCAGATTTTTCAAAACTGAATAGATATCCGCTTTTCTCACACCATTGACTTTTGTCACCCCTAATATTATTGAATTCGAAATCTTGTTGGGGTATATAATTCTGATTTTGGTAGAGGAGAATTAAATTATACAAATGATTGGGTTCAGATAATACCCTCATCAATTCATAAGCCCCGCTTCGCAGGAAACGGAGACGCCAAGCCTTATGGGACCAAGTGATCTCACGCGACACTTCCGTTGGACTTGAGTTTATTAGTTCGGGTGACTGTTGCAGTTCGAAGTCGGTTAGACTGCTAAATCCCCCCTTTCTCATAAATTTAGAAGAACGACTTGTAGAGGTTACACCTGAACAATACTTGGGTTTAGCGATAGGAACGGAAAAGGAAAGACTATTACCGTGTCGACTTTCGTCTCTACAAATTTCTGAACGTGAGAAATTAGTCAAGAGGTTTTCTAGTACACCACAAGCTAGGTTCAAGTCATTCTCTACGAGTTTGTCGATAACAATGAAATTTTCTTTCTCTCTCATATCCATTTGGAGCGAATCGCGAGCTACTAATCCAGCTAGTATCCCTAGGATATGCGAAAATAGAGTGAATTCATTAAATGTTGACTTGGTTATTGAAGGTTCCACATACCAGTTAGACAAATAATAAAATCGCATTTTTAACGCGTTACGACCAATATTTGTATTTGTGAGATAAGTATCTATCAAACTATTCTTTGAAGTAGCTTCCGCTATCTCGTGAGAAAAGATTTCCCATTCAGAACCGGATTCTATCCCATTGCCCATATCACTAGCAGTCGAATGTTGTCTATGCAAAGCTAATTCAATTGCGTCGCTGCATATAATCTCACTTCTTTTGGAAGTACCTATTAATAACGCCTCACTAGCAAGAAGGAGTAAATCTCGTTTACTATAACCCGTAGTTCCAGACCCAGTACCTTCAATAGGGGGAAGAGGCGGATTAGCCTCCATTTCGCAACCTTTGATACGTAATAGAATTGACAATTCTTTGTGACGTTGATACCCGTTGGATTTTCGAAAATTTATTAATTAGTTTAACCGGTTCGGAGCTATTGGAGCTGGATCTATCCTCGCAGGTACGTGAGTCGTAGCGATAACAACATTCCTGCGGATGTTGGAATTGCTGCGCCTGTCACCAATACTTTTCAATATTTGGCAAAGTAAGAATTTGGGATCAGCTTCTAGCTTATGATACGAACGATGAATATTCAATTCATGAATATCTTGAATCCATAGTGTACAAGGAGACATCTCTTTCGCCATTTCAAAAACGAAATTTAATCGGTGTACGCTTTCTTTCGAGATGAAATTTCCACGTGCATTATTAAAGAAGGATCGGTTGTATATCAGCTTCTTCAGTGGTAGTTTCACCACTGGAAAGTAGGAATCGAATGCTACATCTCTAATAATGGAAGATCGGCCAGTTTCTATGGGTCCTACTAGCAAAATTCCTTTAGATGGTAATAATCCCGATTGGAGTGAGATAGGTATGTCAGGACATGGCATATTTAGTAGACTGCCTCTTCGTCCCGTTGCTGCTGAAAATAGAATATTTCTCTCGAGGGCGGAAAAAGCCCACTTCTCCGCAGGATCCAACTTACGGATCTTGTGACTCAATAGATCATTTTGCCAGAATTGAAGTAAGTATGCCAAAACATTAGATCTTTCTTGTGGATAAGGTTCATGAGAAATCTCGTCGCTCAATAAATCATAGTTGGAATTCAATTTCGACACATACCTATGAATAATTTTATTCGTCACTAAATGTTGAGTCAGTAGTTCTTTCTTACTATCTAGGATATCGGAGCTTTCTTTATGAAACATCCATGAATCGAGTTCATTTTTCACAAAGGAGAAAAAGATTATATTATTTACATAATTCAAGAATCTATTCAAAGAATAGATTAGTAGATCTCTCGTTGACATTTAGCTTGTCGAAGGGGAATACATTACCTCTTTCAAATAGGATCCACGCGTTGGGTCTGTTAGATATTCAATAGTATTGAAACGTTTCCATGAATGAAAGGAATTGAAACCCGAAACGGCAGACAAAGGGTGTTTGAATAATGCAAGAACAATTAATACTGAAAGAATGAAGTAATAGAAGATAGACCTATTGGAAAATTGAGATACTGACCATCCTCCCGAATGTAGAATCTCCGCTTCATCAGGAATTTCTTCGAAAATAAGAAGACCTATCTCGGATACTATAGTATTGATAGAATCGTTGTCAAAACTCAATCCTAGGCTTTGCAGTCTTTGGATTAAATAGGCTTTCGCGCCATTTACTACATCCTCAGCAATTCTTTTAGAAATTCTGGGGAAATTATGATTTGAGTCATAACTTATTTTAAGTACCATTTCTGGATATGTTTCTCTAATCGGATCGTAGAAGTATCTCCACCAGGTGGGGGTAAAAAACCAAGGTATATAATCTCTAAATAAGCTCCATTTTTCACCGATATTGTCTTTCCAAAAGATCCAAGAGATCTTATATCTGTTCAAATCTTTTAATAATTCATTGAAATTGATAAAGTGGGATGGACGAATAGCCTCTCTCCGGATAGAGTGATCCGCGTAGTCCGTATCTTCGCGCGCAACCTCCTTTCCAATCGATTCTGCTAGAGATCTCGATGTTACATCGTTGCATAATGGGAGTCTTAGCGACCAGTAAGATGTTTCCATTTCTTCCGGTTCCCAGAAATACCTAATAGACAAATTCTTTTGATAGACCCGATCCAATACCAGATTCTTGGGACGAGATTGGGGTCGCTGATCCGACGACGAATCGGAGTTTATCGACGTCTTCCCCAAATAAACTCCAGCGCTACTGCACGAATATAGAAATGACTCTATCGTTTCACGAGGAGATGAGTTCAAACTCGCCAGTAACCTCTTTAGATCCGAAACAGAATTGGAAAGTCCATCTGAATGAGTTACTAATGCTGTGGATTCATGCAGATTAGACAAAATAAATTGAATTGGTGTGGGTACGTGGCCGGCAACCTCCCCTGCTGTCTGTCTCGATAAATTGGATGACAACGAATCCGACAGTTGGGGATGAATAATTGAGATGATACTAGATGAGATGGTTTCATCTTCGGAGCCCGCATAGAAGTTTTCTAGGACGTTGAGATAACTACTGTTGCATCTCCCAATAACAAAATCCCTTTTGATTTTCGGAATGAAGTTGCTTCCAGCACAGTTCCGTATAGGTGAGTCGTCTAGAAAGTTTAGTTTATTAACCTGATCGGAAATGTATCTCGAAATATTCCCACCAATATCTTTAGTTGAACCTCCCCCACGGTTTAAATCATGCAGAAACGGATTCCAAAATTGCCTCCCCGTAATGGAAAGAGCATCGTTTGAAAATCCTGCTCGGATGGATTCGATGCGGGGCAACCCGAGAGAAGTAGGATTCGCTGCAGGTTCCAGCTCGGTCGAAGAGCCTACCAATTTCTTACTCATTAACAGTTTGGATTCAGTGAATAAACTCTTTTTTCTCTCAAGAATTGTTTTGAGGAAAAGTATCTGTTCGTCAATGTAACCATCGAATAAACTTGATAGAAGATCAAGCTTCATGAGATCTATCTTGTTCAATTTCTCGAGATCTATATCGTTCAATTTTTCGATGCAATAATCAATGGTATATATCAAAGCTTTCTGGCGAGTAACCTCAGCAACAATCATTTTATAAAGAAAAAAAGCATTAAGAAATCGATGAAAATCTTTTTCGTTCTGTTGATTGTTACTACCGAGACTGACACCAATATTACTCAGTAATTCGTTTCTTATTATTGCTACACGGCAAATTGATTCCTCCAAGTCACACTTTAAGACTTCCCCGACAGGGAAAAGAGACGAATCCCCGGTCGTATCGAGCCATCTATGCACATTTGACTGGACATTTTTATACTCATCAATTTGAAAGGTAATATATTCGTTCAATAGGCGCTCTACGTTATCTTTCCATTTCAATACTATTTATTCAGTTGCAATTCTTGTTACACCGGTGTACTCCCCGCTCCCTGTCCAGCCATCCAACCGATATTTGATTTGGAAGAAATATTCAGCAAATAATGCGCAGAAATAGTCATAGAAAAGAAAAATGTATGTCGAGTAGAGAGGTATGATTCTATTTCGTCCATACAATCTAACTAAAGAATATATTGAATGTATGTTACCCTTTTCTTTCAATTGGTTTGAAAAAGTAGTATTTTCACTTCGATTACTTATTTTTCTAGGTATACCTAGAAATATTTGAAAATAGTTTGGAAGAATCTCATTGAGGTTGAGGTGTCTGCTACTCGCTAGCCCAAGTTTTTTGCCAGATATTTGAGTAAGCGGCATGTCACCCTTCGTTTTCAATGGAAATCCCTTCCCAGATTTGACGCTATTACTGACGTCAATAACTATTGCCTCACTAAAAATCAGATTCGATTTCTCAATTATCGAGAGAAATTTGGTGAGTCGATTTATTAATCCATTTTTCATTTGTGAATAAGTGTGTAGAATGGGAAATTCTTCCCCATTTTTGTCACAATCTAATCCGGATATACAGCCACGAAACGACGTCGTCTTTTCACGAGACGTAAATGAAGACAAGTTGGAAAAGGCTTCTCGCTCGAAATAAAATCCCAATCCATCCCCCCGGTGATCTGCTGAATTTCCGGATTCAAGTAACGCCTCGTCATAGGAGTTTAATACTACGGGACTTAATGAGTCGTTTCTCAATTGTGTTGCTTGTAACCAACCCAGATCTCGCTTGTTATGATTTTCCCAAAAGAATAGCGAATCGAAATCACTTTGGTTGTTTCTAGAAACTACCCTATAGTTATAGAATTTGAAAAACCTACTTGAATCTTGTAAACACCTATCCCTACGAAATGCTTGAATCCTTTCAGTCTCATCCTTGGATATATCTCTGCCAAGGAGTGAATCCCTCACCATGCATGCCTCCCATCTACCGGAAACCAGAGGAATCATCGCATCATAACGAACTTGCTTCTCTTTTCTCGTTGAACCTGCAGAAATATCTTCGTTCAAATCTAAGTAGTGGGAAACAGGTATTCCCCTCTTTCCATTCCTTCCAACAGATAAAGATCTTTCGAATCGGGGGAAGCAGTCGCGGGAGAAGTCACCAGAATTTTCTGCTTGTTTCTTTATTACTCCGTCACCCCCATTAATGACTCCCGCTAATACAAAACTTCCTTCGATCGACCTTTTGTCACTCAAGCAATGCATAGAAATTGGTATTGTTAGCAGCATCAGCATCTCCAGGGTGATGCCACTATCTCTTTTTAGTGAATCACGCAGATTGCGTAAAAATAGTGAACTCAGAAATCACAAGTCAGATAATCTGATAAAAGGTTGATAATTGGAAGATGGACTAATTAAAAATTCTTTGAGATGTTGGTTTTTCAATGATTCGAAGAAGTGGTCTAATAGGCCGACTTCCACTAACTCCGAAATTTTAGATGAAAAATCTGGACTTCCTACTCTTTCTTTTGCCACCTTTTTTACCTTACTTTCTTTTTTCATATTAATTCTATGCGGTAGAGACTATCTATTTCCCACATTTATTATACCAATAATTTTGAAAATTTCAAGATAGAATGGAATAAATATTTCAAACGAGTCTAGTGATTTCCGTGAATAGTCGTATCCAAAACTGAAATTAGATCGGGAATTCTAAATTGTTATTGTCGGGGAGACCCACACATATCCCACCCACCTTAACAAAACTTCCCTGTTCCAAGCAGAGCGATGGGATCGAATTACCCAAATGGGCGAACGACGGGGATTGAACCCGCGCGTGATGGATCCACAATCCATTGCCTTGATCCACTTGGCTACGTCCGCCCCCTCTGTCGATTTAGTTGGCCCTCCCCCCCCCCGGACGTGAACGAGATCTATCCGTTAAGCAAGCTAGATAGGTTCTTCGGTTGATACACATACATATTAACTTTATGTATATAACAAGACAATAGAAAATCTTTGAAATGAGGAATGCAATCTCAATTTTTTTTATCCAAAAAAAAAATTGGGTTGGGGGATTGCAAGCATTCCGCAAATCGGAGTAGGAAACTTCGTAATCTATTAAATCGCAGAAGGATATTCCAAATAGTTTTCAGAATTCAAGGTTGGAAACTGATAATCGTGAAATTGTGACAAGCTGTTATCATCCTTTCCATTCGTTCTACCGCACGAACCTTCACCTCATTGGACACCAAACCTCCTCCTCTGGAGTTAGGAGATTTGGTATCCAGTTGTGCTACATAACCAGACGGATATTATCCGTTTATAGAGGGAGCTTCAACAGAAGCCAAGTCTAGAGGGAAGTTATGAGCGTTACGTTCATGCATGACTTCCATACCTAGGTTAGCACGGTTTATGATATCAGCCCAGGTGTTTATAACACGACCTTGGCTGTCAACCACGGATTGGTTGAAGTTAAAACCATTCAAGTTGAATGCCATAGTGCTAATGCCTAAAGCGGTGAACCAGATACCTACTACGGGCCAAGCAGCTAAAAAGAAGTGTAGAGAACGAGAATTGTTGAAGCTAGCATATTGGAAGATCAAACGACCGAAATAGCCGTGAGCAGCTACGATGTTGTAGGTTTCTTCTTCTTGACCGAACTTATAACCTGCATTAGCAGACTCATTCTCAGTTGTTTCTCTGATCAAACTAGAAGTTACCAAAGAACCATGCATAGCACTGAATAGAGAGCCGCCGAATACGCCAGCTACACCCAACATGTGGAAGGGATGCATAAGGATATTGTGCTCAGCCTGGAAGACGATCATGAAGTTGAAAGTACCAGAAATGCCTAGAGGCATACCGTCAGAGAAACTTCCTTGACCAATTGGGTAGATCAGGAAGACGGCGGCAGCAGCTGCGACAGGAGCCGAGTACGCAACAGCGATCCAAGGACGCATACCTAAACGGAAGCTTAGTTCCCATTCGCGACCCATGTAGCAAGCTACACCAAGTAGGAAGTGAAGAACGATAAGTTCGTAAGGACCACCATTGTAAAGCCATTCATCAACAGAAGCTGCTTCCCAGATCGGGTAGAAATGTAACCCAATAGCTGCAGAAGTAGGGATGATAGCACCAGAGATAATGTTGTTACCGTATAACAAAGAACCAGAGACGGGTTCGCGAATACCATCAATATCTACAGGAGGAGCTGCGACGAAAGCAATGATGAATACAGAGGTTGCGGTTAGTAAGGTGGGAATCATTAAGACACCGAACCATCCGATGTAAAGACGGTTTTCGGTGCTGGTGATCCAGTCGCAGAAGCGACCCCATAAGCTTGCGCTTTCGCGTCGTTCTAAAGTTGCGGTCATGGTAATTTTCGGTTTTCGAGAAATAATTAGTGATTCCCCAGGCTAGTAAGCTTGTTAATTTGTAATATATCACAAAAACCTATCTGTGTCAACCGAAATTAATTGAGTCCCCAGAATTCTCGGGGGGCTTCTTATCGATATCTCAATCAATTTCAGTCTCTGAAAAACTGGTCACGCGTCAAGCCTTTTTGCGAGGCACTCCGCAACTCCGCATTGGCCCCCCCCCCGCTATCCTATTAAGTTAGGAGGAGTCTAATAATTAGCAACCTAAAAAGAAGTAGTTGCCGATCCCCACTTGTGGCTTAGACACCCGTTATTCGTCGTTGACTCCTCACTCAACCATTTCTTCATAGTGTTTTTTGATTCCCCGGTAGTTTGTGCCCCGGTTCCAATCCACAACGGAAAGATTGTGGATTGGAACGAATCCGAAACTAGCGAAAATGAGCGAAAGCTTTGTTAGCCTCCGCAACTTTATGAGTCTCCTCTTTCTTCCGTATGGCACTACCGGAATTCCTGGCGGCATCCATTGATTCATCACTCGATCTTAAAGCCATACTTCGACCTGAGCGTTTTCGACACGCAATTAATGACCACCGGATAGCCAAAGCTTTTCCCTCTGCCGGTACTACTTCAACGGGAACTCGATAAGTTGATCCACCTACACGTTTGGTTTCTGTCACTACATCGGGAGTTACCCCGCGCACCGCCTGTCGCAGAACAGACAGTGGGTTCCTATTTGTCTTTTACCTAATCCGCTTCATAGCCTGATAAAAAATCTGATAAGCCAGTGATTTCTTGCCATTTTTCAGGATACGATCAACTAGCATATTTACTAATCGATTACGATAAATTGGATCTGATTCGATATTTTTCTTTCTGTTCACTACACTGCTCCGATGTAACACGAGTTTACAAATATAAATATGTCAGATTTCAATCAATTCTTTTATTTCAATGGTATCTCAAGCTACTATTTTGGCTTCTTCACTCCATATTGTAGGGTGGATCCACCGGTTAGTCGAGGATCTCCCTCCAAACTGCACGTGCGACTTTCGTCGAATACAGCTTTCCACATGATTGAATAGAAACTATTCAAATGATTTTGAACCATTTATTTTTTAGGATGCAAATCATATTTACTCATCGCACATTGAGTATCCGTTTTCTCCTATTCCACGGATAAAATAAGTCGAAGTCTAGATATAAAAGAAGAAAATCTTGCAATTCAGTTATCTTACTAGGAATGTCCGTAGGTTTATCAATCCAATCAGTGGGTGTGCATAAAGCCTTCACCGAATCTCCGTAGTCGTAATCTAAACCTGTTCCAAGAGGAAAAGAGGTCCTAAGATTTTCTAGGTGAGAGTTCAGGTAAAACTCAACTTACTGGAATAGAACACCTTAGACACCAAGTTGTTTCATACAAATAGATAGATAATAATTAATCTCTATCAATCTCTGTAGTAGCAGGCTTCAGTCCCCTGGCAATGCTGGGTCGGCTACACATTTAACATATCAGAACAACTGATACGGAATCATTGCAATGATACAAGTTGTGACAATGTTCTGCAACGCACTAGAACGCCCTTTTTTACGATCCCTCACCCCTACAGCATCTAAGGTTCCTCTAACAATGTGATACCTAACACCGGGTAGGTCTTTGACCCTTCCGCCTCTCACGGG